AATGAATTGCCTGATAAAAAGGATTACCTTGATAGGGTAAATCATAAAGATTTAATGCTTTATTCATTATTATATTTAATAGAATTAAACTATTTCCAAAAGCTTCAAAAACTTTTGTGCATCATACACCAAAATATAAAAAGATAAGCTAATTAAGCTATTGGGTTCATACCCCACTTATAAAGGTTATAATCCTTTTCTTTTTAATTAAAAAAATTTCTAATAATATTTTCTTAATTATATTAATTTCAGGTTCTTTAATTACTATTTCTTCTAACTCTTGATTAGGAGCATGAATAGGATTAGAAATTAATTTACTTTCATTTATTCCCTTAATAAATGAAGGTAAAAAAAATTTAATAACTTCAGAAAGTAGATTAAAATATTTTTTAACACAAGCTTTTGCCTCATCAATTTTATTATTTGCAATTATTTTAATAATATTATTTTTTAATAATAATTGAATAATAAATAATAATTTTAATGATTTATTAATTTTATCAACTTTATTATTAAAAAGTGGGGCTGCTCCTTTTCATTTCTGATTTCCTGGAGTAATAGAAGGTTTAAATTGAATTAATAGTCTAATTTTAATAACTTGACAAAAAATTGCCCCTTTAATGCTAATTTCTTATAATATAAATTATAATTTTTTTTTAATTTCTATTATTTTATCAATAATTATTGGAGCTTTAGGAGGATTAAATCAAACATCGTTACGAAAATTAATAGCATTTTCTTCAATTAATCATTTAGGTTGAATATTAATAGCAATAATAAATAATGAATTATTATGATTAACATATTTTTTATTATATTCAATTTTATCTATATCAATTGTTTTAATATTTAATAATTTTAAATTATTTCATTTTAATCAAATTTTTAATTTTTCAATAATAAATCCTTCAATTAAATTTTTTATATTTTTAAATTTATTATCTTTAGGAGGGTTACCCCCATTTTTAGGATTTCTTCCAAAATGATTAGTTATTCAAAATATAATTGAATTAAATCAAATTTTTCTTTTATTTATTTCAGTTTGTTTAACATTAATCACTTTATACTATTATTTACGAATATCTTATAGTATCTATATACTAAATTACAACAAAAATTCATGAATAATAATGAATTCTTACAATAGTAAAAATATAAATTTAATTTTAACTATAAATTTTATTTCTATTATAGGATTAGTTGTCGTTACTTTAATCTATATAATTTTATAATAAGAATTTAAGTTAAAAAAACTAATAGCCTTCAAAGCTGAAAATATTTGTATTAATCCTTTAATTCTTAAACTTTAATAATTAAAAAATTATTCCTTCAGAATTGCAGTCTAATATCATTATTGAATATAAAGTTTGATTAAAAAGAATTACTCTTATATATAAATTTACAATTTATCGCCTAAACTTCAGCCATTTAATCGCGACAATGATTATTTTCAACAAATCATAAAGATATTGGAACATTATACTTCATCTTTGGAGTTTGATCAGGAATAGTTGGTACATCATTAAGAATTTTAATTCGTGCTGAATTAAGTCAACCAGGAATATTTATTGGAAATGACCAAATTTATAATGTAATTGTTACAGCTCATGCTTTTATTATAATTTTCTTTATAGTTATACCTATTATAATTGGAGGATTCGGAAATTGATTAGTTCCTCTTATACTAGGAGCACCAGACATAGCTTTCCCTCGAATAAATAATATAAGTTTCTGAATATTACCTCCTTCATTAACTCTACTACTTTCAAGTAGTATGGTAGAAAATGGATCAGGAACAGGGTGAACTGTTTATCCCCCTCTTTCATCTGGAACTGCTCATGCTGGAGCTTCTGTTGATTTAACTATTTTTTCTCTTCATTTAGCAGGAGTATCATCAATTTTAGGAGCTGTAAATTTTATTACTACTGTTATTAATATACGATCTGCAGGAATTACTTTAGATCGATTACCATTATTTGTTTGATCTGTTGTTATTACAGCTGTTTTATTACTTTTATCTCTCCCTGTATTAGCCGGAGCTATTACAATATTATTAACTGACCGAAATCTAAATACATCTTTCTTTGACCCAATTGGTGGAGGAGATCCAATTCTATATCAACATTTATTCTGATTCTTTGGACATCCAGAAGTTTATATTTTAATTTTACCTGGATTTGGTATAATTTCTCATATTATTACTCAAGAAAGTGGAAAAAAGGAAACATTTGGAACTTTAGGAATAATTTATGCTATATTAACAATTGGATTACTTGGATTTATTGTTTGAGCTCATCATATATTTACAGTAGGAATAGACGTTGATACTCGAGCTTACTTTACTTCTGCAACAATAATTATTGCTGTACCTACAGGAATTAAAATTTTTAGTTGATTAGCCACTCTTCATGGGACACAATTAACTTATAGTCCTGCTCTATTATGATCTCTTGGATTTGTATTTTTATTTACAGTAGGAGGTTTAACAGGAGTAGTACTTGCTAATTCATCAATTGATATTGTATTACATGATACATATTACGTAGTAGCTCATTTCCATTATGTTTTATCAATAGGAGCTGTATTTGCTATTATAGCAGGATTCATTCATTGATACCCTTTATTAACAGGTTTAGTAATAAACCCTTCATGATTAAAGGCTCAATTTGTTGTAATATTTATTGGAGTAAATTTAACATTCTTCCCACAACATTTCTTAGGATTAGCTGGAATACCTCGACGATATTCAGATTTCCCTGATAGTTACTTAGCCTGAAATATTATTTCTTCTTTAGGAAGTACTATTTCTTTATTTGGAATTATTTTCTTTATATTTATTATTTGAGAAAGTATAATTTCACAACGAACTCCTTCTTTCCCTATACAATTATCTTCATCAATTGAATGATATCATACTCTTCCTCCTGCTGAACATACTTATTCAGAATTACCATTACTTTCTTCTAATTTCTAATATGGCAGATTAGTGCAATGAATTTAAGCTTCATATATAAAGATTATTATCTTTTGTTAGAAAATGGCAACATGAGCAAATTTAGGACTTCAAGATAGTTCATCTCCTTTAATAGAACAATTAAATTTTTTTCATGATCATACACTTTTAATTTTAATTATAATTACTGTATTAATTGCTTATATTATACTTATATTATTCTTTAATAAATTTACTAATCGATATTTATTACACGGACAAACAATTGAAATTATTTGAACAATTTTACCTGCAGTAATTTTAATATTTATTGCTTTCCCGTCTTTACGTTTATTATATTTAATAGATGAAATTAATTCTCCTTTAATTACTTTAAAGGCTATTGGTCATCAATGATATTGAAGTTATGAATATTCCAATTTTTTAAACTTAGAATTTGACTCTTATATAATTCCAACAAATGAATTAGATATAAATGGATTTCGACTTTTAGATGTTGATAATCGAATTATTTTACCTATAAATAATCAAATTCGAATTTTAGTAACTGCTACTGATGTTATTCATTCATGAACTGTTCCTTCTCTTGGTGTAAAAATTGATGCAACACCTGGACGATTAAATCAAACTAATTTTTTAATTAATCAACCAGGTTTATTCTTTGGACAATGTTCAGAAATTTGTGGAGCAAATCATAGTTTTATACCAATTGTAATCGAAAGAATTCCTATAAACTATTTTATTAAATGAATTTCTTCTCAAATAAATTCATTAGATGACTGAAAGCAAGTAATGATCTCTTAAATCATATTATAGTAAATTAGCACTTACTTCTAATGGTTAAAACGAATAAAAAATTAGTTTTATAAAAACCTTAGTATGTCAAACTAAAAAAATTAGTATTAATCTAATATTTTTTAATTCCTCAAATAGCCCCTATTAGATGATTAACTTTATTTTTTGTTTTTTCAATTACATTAGTAATTTTTAATATTAAAAATTATTTTTGTTTTTCTTATAACTCAAATGAATCTTCCCAAAATTTAAATATTAAGCACCACAAAATAAATTGAAAATGATAACAAATTTATTTTCTGTATTTGACCCTTCAACAACAATTTTAAACTTATCACTAAATTGATTAAGTACTTTTTTAGGACTTTTAATTATTCCTTCTACATACTGATTAATACCTAATCGATTCCAAATTATTTGAAATAATATTTTATTAACTCTTCATAAGGAATTCAAAACTCTTTTAGGACCTAATGGTCATAATGGAAGTACACTTATATTTGTATCTTTATTTTCATTAATTATATTTAATAATTTCCTAGGATTATTTCCTTATATTTTTACAAGTACAAGTCATTTAACATTAACTCTAACATTAGCTTTCCCTTTATGATTAAGTTTTATACTATACGGATGAATTTGTCATACACAACATATATTTGCACATTTAGTTCCTCAAGGAACTCCACCTGTATTAATACCTTTTATAGTTTGTATTGAAACTATTAGTAATGTAATTCGACCGGGTACTTTAGCTGTACGATTAACTGCTAATATAATTGCAGGACATTTACTAATAACATTATTAGGAAATACAGGACCAATATCAACTTCTTATATTATTTTATCATTAATTTTAGTAACTCAAATTGCTTTATTAGTATTAGAATCTGCTGTTGCAATTATTCAATCATATGTATTTGCTGTATTAAGTACTCTTTATTCTAGTGAAGTAAATTAACTTTTATTTATGTCAACACATGCAAATCACCCTTTCCATTTAGTAGATTATAGCCCGTGACCTTTAACAGGAGCTATTGGTGCAATAACAACAGTTACAGGTCTTGTTCAATGGTTCCACCAATATGATATTTCTTTATTTTTATTAGGAAATATTATTACTATATTAACTATATATCAATGATGACGAGATATTTCTCGAGAAGGAACATTTCAAGGTCTTCATACTATCCCAGTAACACTAGGATTACGATGAGGAATAATTTTATTTATTATTTCAGAAGTATTTTTTTTTATTTCTTTTTTCTGAGCATTCTTCCACAGAAGTTTATCACCAACTATTGAATTAGGAATAATCTGACCCCCTGTAGGAATTGTTGCTTTTAATCCATTTCAAATTCCTTTATTAAATACAGCTATTTTATTAGCTTCAGGAGTAACAGTAACTTGAGCTCATCATAGTTTAATAGAAAATAATCATACTCAAGCTATACAAAGTTTATTTTTTACTGTTTTATTAGGAATTTATTTTTCTATTTTACAAGCTTACGAATATATTGAAGCTCCTTTTACAATTGCAGATAATGTTTATGGATCAACATTCTTTGTAGCTACAGGATTCCACGGACTTCATGTTTTAATTGGAACTTCATTTTTATTAATTTGTTTAATTCGACATATAAATTATCATTTTTCAAGTGGTCATCACTTTGGATTTGAAGCCGCAGCTTGATACTGACATTTTGTTGATGTAGTTTGATTGTTCTTATATATTTCAATTTACTGATGAGGTAGTTAATTTATAAAGTATATGTTTGTATATGTGACTTCCAATCACAAGGACTAAATAATTTTAGTATAAATAATTATAATATTATTAATTATAAGATGTATTATTTTTATTATTACTATTGTTGTAATAATACTAGCCACAATTTTATCAAAAAAAACTATCACTGACCGAGAAAAATCTTCTCCATTTGAATGTGGATTTGACCCTATAAATTACTCTCGACTTCCTTTTTCATTACGATTTTTTTTAATTGCTATTATTTTTTTAATTTTTGATGTAGAAATTGCTTTAATTTTACCAATAATTTTAATTATTAAATCATCAAATATAATTAATTGATCCATTACTAGTTTATTTTTTATTTTCATTTTATTAGCAGGGTTATATCATGAATGAAATCAAGGAGCCTTAGAATGAAATAATTAAATATGAAGCGATTTATTGCAATTAGTTTCGGCCTAATCTTAGGTGAAATTCACCCATATTTTAGGATAATAGTTAACTATAACATTTAATTTGCATTTAAAAAGTATTGAATTTATTCAATTTATCTTAAATTAATTGAAACCAAAAAGAGGTATATCACTGTTAATGATATCATTGAATAATATACTATTCCAATTAAGAAATATAAATGGAATTAAACCATTAAAGATAAAAGTTAGCAGCTTTTTCTCGATCACCATATTTCTAATTAATATTTATATAGTTTAATTAAAACATTACATTTTCACTGTAAAAATAAAAATTTATTTTTTATAAATATTTAAAAATTACAATAATTTCCCTAACATCTTCAGTGTCATGCTCTAAATATAAGCTATTTAAATTTTTTAAATTATTTTAAAAATAATGTTATTATTACTAAAATAATTACTCATAATATATAACTTAATAAATAAATTTTTAAATTATTATTTTGAAATTCTTGAACATATAATGAATAATTTTTTAATTGCTTATATAATATTTGACCACCAAAATATTCACTTCATCCCTGATCAAAACTTTTATAAGAATGTATTCCTAAAACTAATGGTCATTTAATAACACCAATTGTAGAAATAACTGGTATAAATCATATTCTTCCGAAAAAAAAACTAAAATTATAAAATACTAATGATTTATTAAAAAAAAACAACTTTACATTACTAACTAAATAACCTCTTAATCCCCCAGCAATACAAACAAATAAAGTCAATATTTTTAAATAAAAAGGTAAACAAATTATTTCAGGATTAAAAAATATTAATCAATTTAACATTCTTCCTCCAATAATAGCCATAATTATTAAAAAAAAAATTCTAAAAGATATAGTTCACCCCTTATCATTTAATATATTTAATGATGTTCTATTAAAATCCCCTGTCATTGAATAATATACTAACCGAAATGAATAACAAACAGTTAAGCCCGTAGAAAAAAAAAAAGAAAAAAAAGAAAAAAAATTTATATAGGATAATATAACTATTTCTAAAATTAAATCCTTTGAATAAAACCCTGCTAAAAAAGGTATTCCACATAAAGCTAAATTAGCAATATTAAAACAACTACATGTTAAAGGTATTCTAATTCTTAACCCCCCTATAAACCGAATATCTTGTGCATTTTTTGTATTATGAATAATTACCCCAGCACATATGAATAATAAAGCCTTAAATAAGGCATGAGTTAATAAATGAAAAAAAGCTAACTTATAAAATCCAATAGATAAAATTCTTATTATTAAACCTAACTGACTTAATGTAGATAAAGCAATAATTTTTTTTAAATCAAATTCAAAATTAGCCCCTAATCCAGCCATAAATATAGTTAATCCAGAAACTAATAATAAAAATTGACCCAAAAAAGTATTTTCTAATAAAATATTAAATCGAATTAATAAATAAACCCCCGCTGTTACTAAAGTTGAAGAATGAACTAAAGCGGAAACAGGAGTAGGGGCAGCCATAGCTGCAGGAAGTCAAGAAGAAAAAGGAATTTGAGCTCTTTTAGTTATAGCAGCTAATATAACTAATCCTCCAATTACTATTATTTCAAAATTTCTCTTTATTATATCTAAATAAAAAATATAATTTCAACTTCCATAATTTAATATTCAAGCAATAGCTAATAATAAAGCAACATCACCAATTCGATTTGATAAAGCTGTTAACATTCCAGCATTATAAGACTTAACATTTTGAAAATAAATTACTAAACAATATGAAACTAATCCTAATCCATCTCAACCTAATAAAATTCTAATTAAATTAGGACTAATAATTAATATTATTATTGAAAATACAAATATTAATACTAATAAAATAAATCGATTTACATTAAAATCTTCTCCTATGTATTGATCTCTATAAAAAATTACTAAAGAAGAAATTAATAAAACAAAAGATATAAATATTAATCTTATTCAATCAAATAAAAAAGTTATTACAATAGACATAGAATGTAATGAAACAATTTCTCATTCAATAAAATAAACTAAGTCTCTTAATAAAAACTTTAATCTTAAAATAAATAAAGTAAATCTAATAGAAATTAAAATATAAAATCTATTTTTACAATAATTAACTAAATAATTCACGATCTAAAATGAAAAATTTCATATCATTGACACCACAAATCAATATTTTTTTTAAACTATTTAAATTTATTAATTAAATTCATAATATACAAAAATTACTCTTTATAATTAATAAATTTAAAGGTAATCAATGTAATATTAATAATAAAAATTCTCGAACTCTACCAGAAGAAAAAAAATAAACCCCCGAATAAATTTTTCCATGCTGACTGTAAGCAAATAAATACAAAGTATAAGCAGCTCTAAAAAAAGATAAAAATGCTAAACTAATTATAGTCAATCATGATCAACTAACAATTCTATTTAATAAAGAAATTTCTCCTAATAAATTTAAAGTAGGAGGGGCAGCTATATTACCAGAACATAATAAAAATCATCATAAAGATAAACTAGGTATAAAATTTAATATCCCCTTATTAATTAATAAACTTCGACTTCCTATCCGTTCATAAGAAATATTAGCCAGACAGAATAAACCAGAAGAACACAACCCATGAGCAATTATTAAAGTATAAGACCCATTTAATCCTCAATAAGTTATAGTCATTAATCCTCTCAAAACAATTCCTATATGAGCAACAGAAGAATAAGCAATTAATGCCTTTAAATCCATTTGTCATAAACAAATTAATCTTACTAATACTCCACCAATTAAACTAATTCTAATTCAAATAAAATTAAATTTTATTCCTAAAACCTGAAGAATAGAAAATACCCGAAGTAATCCATATCCCCCTAACTTTAATAAAACCCCAGCTAAAATTATAGACCCAGAAACTGGAGCCTCTACATGAGCCTTAGGTAATCATAAATGAACTAAAAATATTGGTATCTTTACTAAAAAAGCAAAGACTATACATAAATATAAAAATTCTAAATTATATAAATTTTTATAACTTAATATAATAAAATTTATAGTATAATTATCATTTTTAATAAAAAAAATTCCAATTAATAAAGGTAAAGAAGCTAATAAAGTATAAAATAATAAATAAATCCCAGCTTGTAACCGCTCAGGTTGATAACCTCAACCTAAAATTAGAAATAATGTTGGGATTAAACTACTTTCAAAAAATAAATAAAATATAAATATACTTATTGAACTAAATGTAAAAATTAATATTAATAATAAAAAAAGAATTATAAATAAAAATAAATTAATATAATTATTATAACGAACCACCCCTTCTCTTGCTATTAATATTAAACCACAAATTCAAAAACTTAATAAAATTAACCCATAAGAAATTATGTCTATTCCGAAATAATAAGAAATATCACAAAAATAATAATTAGAACTAATTTTAATTATAAATAAAGCTGTAGCTAAAAAAATTAAATTCTGAACCATTCAATAAATATTTTTTTTAAAAAATAAAAAAAATATAAATAAAATTATAAAAATAAATTTTAACATTGTAAAATAGAAAAACTTTGAAAATAATCATTTCCATGAGTTCGAATTATAGACACCAAAATTGATAAACCTAAAACTCCTTCACATACACAAAAAGTTAAAAAAAATATACTAAAATATCTTTCATAATTTATAAAATTTAAATATAAAAATAATAATATGAATAATATTAATACTATAAATTCTAATCTCAACAATGTACATAACAAATGCTTTCGACTAGAAATAAATACAATACACCCAAATATAAATATAATAATTATTAAATAACATATATATAAATTTACCATAAGTTTTAATAGTTTAAAAAAAACATTAGTCTTGTAAACTAAAAATAAAAATTATTTTTTTTAAAACTTCAAGAAAAAAGATACTTCCTTTTCATTAACTCCCAAAGTTAATATTTTATTATAAACTATTTCTTGTTCTTGACATCATAATATTTATTATATTAACATCTTTTATTACTAGATTTATTTTTATACAAATAAAGCACCCTCTAGCTATAGGATTAATATTATTAATTCAAACTTTTTTAACATCCCTACTAACTGGTATATATGTAAAAACATTTTGATTTTCTTATGTATTATTTTTAATTTTTATAGGAGGAATATTAGTTTTATTTATTTATGTAACATCATTATCATCAAATGAAATATTTTCTATATCTTTCAAATTATCTTTTTTAGCAATTATAATAATAATAATTTTTATAACTATTTCATTTTTTATAGATAAATCAATTCTTGAAAATTTTATTAATAATAATGAAATAAATTCATTTTTCTCAAATTCATTATTACCTGAAAACGTAATTGAATTAAATAAAATATATAATTTTCCCACAAACTTAATTACACTATTACTAATTAATTATCTATTTTTAACTTTATTAGTAACAGTAAAAATTACAAAAAAAAATTATGGCCCTTTACGACCAATAAATTAATGACTAAATCAATTCGAAAAACTCACCCATTAATTAGAATTGCAAATAACGCTTTAGTAGACTTACCTGCTCCTTCTAATATTTCTGCTTGATGAAATTTTGGATCTTTATTAGGATTATGCCTAATTATCCAAATTTTAACAGGTTTATTTTTAGCAATACACTACACAGCTGATATTGAAACAGCTTTTAATAGTGTAAATCATATTTACCGAGATGTTAATAATGGATGATTCTTACGAATTTGTCATGCTAATGGAGCATCATTCTTTTTTGCATGCTTATTCATTCATGTAGGACGAGGAGTTTATTATAGATCATATTTATTTGTTCCTACATGAATAATTGGAGTTATTATTTTATTTATAGTAATAGCAACTGGATTTTTAGGGTATGTATTACCTTGAGGACAAATATCATTTTGAGGGGCAACAGTAATTACTAATCTTTTATCAGCAGTACCTTATTTAGGGACTGACCTTGTACAATGAATTTGAGGGGGATTTGCAGTTGATAATGCAACTTTAACTCGATTCTTTACTTTTCATTTTATTTTACCTTTTATTGTATTAGCTTTAACTATAATTCATTTATTATTTTTACACCAAACAGGTTCAAATAACCCATTAGGGTTAAACAGAAATGTAGATAAAATTCCATTTCACCCATACTTCATTTATAAGGATGTAGTAGGATTTGTAATTTTCATTTGAATTTTAATTGGATTTATTTGAAAATTTAATTATTTATTAATAGATCCTGAAAATTTTATCCCAGCTAATCCTTTAGTTACTCCAGTCCATATTCAACCAGAATGATATTTTTTATTTGCTTATGCAATTTTACGATCTATTCCAAATAAGTTAGGAGGAGTAATTGCTTTAGTTTTATCAATTGCTATTCTAATAATTTTACCATTTACTCATATTAGTAAATTCCGAGGATTACAATTTTATCCATTAAATCAAATTTTATTTTGAAATATAGTAATTGTAGCCTCTTTATTAACATGAATTGGAGCTCGACCTGTAGAAGACCCTTATGTTTTAACAGGGCAAATTTTAACTGTTTTATATTTCTCTTATTTTTTAATTAATCCTTTATTAACTAAATATTGAGATAAATTATTAAATTAATTAATAAGCTTTTATAGCATATGTCTTGAAAACATAAGAAAGAAGTAAAGTCTTCTATTAATTTAAATAATATACTAAAAAATATTCATTAAAATAATACAGATAAAATAAAAATTTTTAAACCAATAAAAAAAAATAAATAATTTAAAGATATAGGTAAAAAACTCTTTCAAGCTAAATATATTAATTTATCATATCGAAATCGAGGTAAAGTCCCTCGAACTCAAATAAATAAAAAAGAAATTATAGTTAACTTTAAAAAAAATATAATTCTATAAATATCTCTACCTAAAAAAATTACTCTAAATAATATACTTATAAACAAAATACTTGAATATTCAGCCAAAAAAATTAATGCAAATCCCCCACTTCTATATTCAACATTAAACCCTGAAACTAACTCTGATTCTCCTTCAGCAAAATCAAAAGGAGTACGATTAGTTTCAGCTAAACAAGAAGCAAATCAAACTAAAGCTAAAGGAAAACAAAATACAATAAATCATATATATTTTTGATACAGATAAAAATTTAAAAAATTATAATTACCAATCAAAAAAATAAAACTTAATAAAATTAAAGCTAATCTAACTTCATAAGAAATAGTTTGAGCAACTGCCCGCAACCCCCCTAATAAAGCATAATTAGAATTTGAAGATCATCCAGCAACTATTACAGTATAAACCCCTAAACTAGTAATACATAAAAAAAATAATACTCCTAAATTAAAAGAATATAATTTAATTAAATAAGGTATACATATTCAAATTAAAAGAGATAAAAATAAAGAAAAAATAGGAGAAAAATAATAAAAAATATAATTTGATAACAAAGGATAAGTTTGTTCCTTAGTAAATAACTTTACAGCATCTCTAAAAGGTTGTAATAACCCCATGAAACCTACCTTATTAGGACCCTTTCGAATTTGAATATAACCTAAAACCTTTCGCTCTAACAAAGTTAAAAAAGCAACACCTACTATAACACAAATAACTAATAATAAACTTCCAATTAATGATAATAAATAATCTATAAAAAACAATACTATTTATAATTAATTAAATTATATAAATAAATTCTAAATTTATTGCACTAATCTGCCAAAATAGTTTTATTAAATATTAATATTATTCATAATTTTAAAATCTATATTTTTTATATTAGGTCCTTTCGTACTATAATATAATATTTTTATTAAGGATAGAAACCAACCTGGCTTACGCCGGTTTGAACTCAGATCATGTAAGAATTCAAAGGTCGAACAGACCTAAACTTTAAACTTCTACACCTAAAAATAACTCTTAATCCAACATCGAGGTCGCAATCTTTTTTGTCGATATGAACTCTAAAAAAAAATTACGCTGTTATCCCTAAGGTAACTTAATTTTTTAATCAATAAAACTGGATCAATTATTCATATATTAATGTAAATAAACAATAAAAGTTATTTAAATTTTAATACCACCCCAGTAAAATTTTTTATTAAAATATAAATTTAAATATTCTTTTTAATTTATAATTAACAAAAATAAAGATCTATAGGGTCTTCTCGTCCTTTAATTACATTTTAACTTTTTAATTAAAAAATAAAATTCTACAAAAATTTAAAAAAGACAGTATATATCTCATTCAACCATTCATACAAGCCTCCAATTAAAAGACTATTGATTATGCTACCTTCGCACAGTCAGAATACTGCGGCCCTTTAATATTATCAGTGGGCAGGTTAGACTTTAAATTAAATTCAAAAAGACATGTTTTTGATAAACAGGTGAATATATAATTTGCCGAATTCCTTATTTAAACCTTTCATTTTAAATAATTTATATAAATTGAATATACTAATTTTATCATAATTAATAAATTTTTACAATTAAAATTTACATTTTAATAAATAATTTAATTTTACAATAAATAATAAAAAATTTAAAATAAATTATAACAAATTTATTAATGATAACTATTTTTAAGCTTACATTTATTAAAATATTTTATTTAAAATTTAAAAATTTATTTTAAAGCTAATCCCTTAAAATATTAATTTTATGAAATAAAAATATTTAAAAAATAAAATTTTTAATTCATAAATCTAAATTAAATTCATTTCTTAAAAAACTAGATATATTTTAAAACGATTAACATTTCATTTCTAATTATATATTTAAAATAATTATGCCACAGTAACTTTTATATATAATTAAATCTTTAAAATTCGAGAAAAATTAATATAATAATTAATTAATTAATAAACCCTGATACACAAGGTACAATAAATTAAATTTTCTTTTATAATAAAAATTTTTCAAATTATTTCAATTTTCTTTTACAATACTAATAAACTATAATTAAAATTATTTTTTCTTTAAAAAATACTAAAACAAAAATCTATAAAATTATTTTTATTAAATAAATTTAAAAACAAAAAAAAATTAATAAATAAAATTTAATCAATTTAAATTGATTTGCACAAATTTCTTTTCAATGTAAATGAAATACTTTACTAATTAAGCTTTAAATTGTCTTTCTAGATACACTTTCCAGTACATCTACTATGTTACAACTTATCTTATTTTAAAAATAAGAACGATGGGCGATATGTACATGTTTTAGAGCTAAAATCATACAAATAATCTATTTTATATTACTATTAAATCCACCTTCAAATTTCTATTTCAAAAAATTATCCATTTAAATAAATTTATTGTAATCCATCTCTACTTAAACATAAACTGCACCTTGACCTGACATTTTATTTAATTAAATATTAAGAAAATTTTTATCTTATAACATATTCTGATGACGGCGATATACAAATTAAACAAATTTAAGTAAGGTTCAATGTGGATTATCAATTACAGGACAGATTCCTCTAAATAGACTAAAACACCGCCAAATTTTTTAAATTTTAAGAATATAACTAATACTACTTTAGTATTTTTATGTTTATTTTCAATAATAGGGTATCTAATCCTAGTTTATTACAAAAAGTTTATAGCTTAAATTATTCTTTTTAATAACAAATAAATAAATTTAAAAATTTCACCTAATAAATTTATATTTATATTATTAACTAATCAATTTAACTAATACTAAAAATTTTTACTTGCATTATTTGTATAACCGCGGTAGCTGGCACAAATTTTACCAATACTATATATTATTACTAATACAAAATTTCTTTTTTTATTAATATTAATTACTGCGAATAAATTTAACAAATTTAATTTTTTAAAAATTAAATTAATTCACACAAAAATTTACATGTAAAATAAAATAATAATAAAAATATTAACCAAAATAAAATAATATTTATTATAAAATAAATAAATTTTAATTAATTAATTTAAAATATATCAATAAAATTAAATAATAAATATAAATATCTAAAAATAAAATTAATAATAATAATTACTAAAGAAGAAAAAAAATTAGTACAATCCTCATGAAATCGCTCCTCAATAAAAATTAATCCCTTAATTTAATTTTTATTTCATATAAATAAATATTAATCCCTTAATTTAATATTTATTTTATATAATACTTTTATATTTATAATTAACTTTTATAATTTAATAAAATAAATCAATTTATTTATAAATATAATATAATTATTTTTAATTAATATTTATTATAAAATAAATAATTCTAGTATCCCTCTAACTTTTTTTTTTTTTTTTTTTATTATATAAAATTTTATATTATATATATAAGTACATATTAATAAATATATATATATATTAAATTATTTATATTAATTAAAGTATTATATATAATTAATTATGCTTATAATTAATTAATAATTTATATAAATCTATTCTATATTAATATAAATTTATTATATATTAATTTATTTATTTTTTTTCTTCATTTAGGACCCATAGGCTTATAAATACTTCACTATTATTCTTATAAGAACCATAATTAATCTTAATTATTATATATATATATATTAATATAAATTATTTATATATTAATTTAACATATATATTTCATATAAGTAAATTTATATAAATAATTCTTATATTTAATATTAAATATTTATATTATTTATATAAATATTTAATTAATATTTAAATATTTATTTAATTAAAAATAAATATTTATATAATATATAAATATTTATATAATAAAAATATTTTTTTTATAATTATTTTAATTTATAAGTGTAAAATTAAAATTGAACCATTTTTTTTTTTTGTTATTATAAAATAAAAAAA